AATGAAGTGCCTGATTAAAGGGTTACCTTGATAGGGTAAATAAAGTAACTTTGGTTACCTTCATTATAATTAATAGAATTGAACTATCTCTAAAAATTTCAAAAACTTTTGTGCTCCGTACACTAAATTATAAATTTTTCTGTATAGAAAGATAAGCTAATAAAGCTACTGGGTTCATACCCCATTTATAGAGGTTTTACCCCTCTTCTCTCTAATGATTAACAATCCCACTAAATTTTTATTTTTATTAACGTTAATAGGGGGGACATTAATTTCTACATCTGCTAATTCGTGATTTGGCGCATGAATAGGGTTGGAAATTAATTTACTTTCTTTTATTCCTTTAATAACTAACTCAAAAAATTTATTTTCCACTGAAGCTTCATTAAAATACTTTTTAGTGCAAGCTTTAGCTTCGGCCACTCTACTTTTAACTGTAATTTTAGGCTCTTTACTTTTAAATCCTTCTTTATCAACTTCGAGAACTTCAACTATTTTAAATACATTAATTAGTAGATCCCTCTTATTAAAAATAGGGGCAGCCCCGTTCCACTTTTGATTCCCAGGAGTTATAGGGGGTCTTAATTGAATAAATGGGCTAATGTTACTCACTTGACAAAAAATTGCCCCTCTAATATTAATTTCATACACATTTTCTTTAAACGTATTCTTTTCTTTAATTATTGTACTTTCTGTTCTTATTGGTTCATTGGGGGGTTTAAATCAAACTTCAATCCGTAAGATTCTTGCTTATTCATCAATTAATCATTTAGGCTGACTTTTAGCAGCTATAGCTGCAGGGGAAAGAATCTGAGGCCTTTACTTCTTAGTCTACACATTTTTATCTTTTGCAATTATTTTCATAATAAATACTTTTAAAATAATTCACATTAATCAAATTTTTTCGTTAAATTATATTAGCCCTATCAACAAATTTGCTTTTTTTGTAACTTTATTATCTTTGGGGGGGTTGCCCCCTTTTTTAGGGTTTATGCCAAAATGAATTGTAATTCAAAATATAGTAAATTTAGGTAATATTTTTTTAATTACTTTAATAGTGGTAACTACCTTAATTACTTTATTTTATTATGTACGAACTTCTTTTGGAGCTTTCATATTAACTTACAGAGAAACAATATGAAATACCCCCTCTACAGTGAATGGAACTCTTTACAGATCTTCCCTTTTATTAGCTATCTGTTCAACATTAGGATTAATAGTAATTTCTCTAATTTGCAGAATCTTTTAAAAATTATTAAAGGCTTTAAGTTAACTAAACTAATAGCCTTCAAAGCTGTAAATAAAGGCAGAAATTCTTTAAGCCTTAGTAGAAATCTACTCCTTTAGAATTGCAGTCTAATATCATTAATGACTATAAAGCCTAAACTGGTAGAAGAGGTCAACCCTCCTAAATAAATTTACAATCTATTGCCTATACCTCAGCCATTCTACCGCGACAATGATTATTTTCAACAAACCATAAAGATATTGGAACCCTTTATTTTATTTTCGGAGCTTGATCAGGAATAGTAGGAACCTCTTTAAGTTTATTAATTCGAGCTGAATTAGGTCAACCTGGTTCTCTAATTGGGGATGACCAAATTTACAATGTAATTGTTACAGCTCATGCTTTTGTAATAATTTTTTTTATAGTTATGCCAATTATAATTGGAGGATTTGGAAATTGGTTAGTTCCATTAATACTTGGAGCCCCTGATATGGCATTCCCACGAATAAATAATATAAGTTTCTGATTATTACCCCCTTCTTTGACTCTCCTTTTAGCAAGTAGCCTAGTTGAAAATGGGGCTGGGACCGGGTGAACAGTTTACCCCCCGTTATCAGCTGGGATCGCTCATGCAGGGTCATCAGTAGATATAGCAATTTTCTCGTTACATCTTGCAGGGGTATCTTCAATTTTAGGGGCTGTAAATTTTATTACTACAGTGATTAATATACGATCTTCAGGTATGTCTTTAGACCGTATACCCTTATTCGTTTGAGCCGTAGCAATCACGGCTCTCCTTCTTCTTCTTTCCCTACCAGTTTTAGCAGGGGCCATTACGATGCTGTTAACTGATCGAAACTTAAATACTTCATTTTTTGACCCCGCAGGAGGAGGAGACCCGATCTTGTACCAACACTTATTTTGATTTTTCGGGCACCCTGAAGTTTACATTTTAATTTTACCCGGATTTGGACTAATTTCCCATATTATTAGTCAGGAGAGTGGGAAAAAGGAAGCTTTTGGATCTTTAGGTATGATTTATGCTATATTATCCATTGGATTACTAGGATTTGTTGTTTGAGCCCATCATATATTTACTGTAGGAATAGATGTTGATACTCGTGCTTACTTTACTTCAGCAACTATAATTATTGCTGTACCAACAGGAATTAAAATTTTTAGTTGGCTAGCAACCCTTCATGGGTCTCAAATTAATTACAGACCTGCACTTTTATGAGCTCTAGGGTTTGTATTTTTATTCACAATTGGGGGGTTAACCGGAGTTGTATTAGCTAACTCATCTGTAGACATCATTTTACATGATACATATTATGTTGTTGCCCACTTCCATTATGTGTTATCTATAGGAGCAGTATTTGCTATTATAGCAGGTTTTATCCAATGATACCCCCTATTTACAGGTTTAACCATAAACCCCCATTGATTAAAAATTCAATTTTGTATTATATTTTTAGGCGTAAATTTAACCTTTTTCCCCCAACATTTCTTAGGTTTAGCAGGTATACCACGACGATATTCTGATTACCCAGATGCATATACAACTTGAAATGTGGTTTCATCAATTGGTTCTTCAATTTCTTTCATTGGAGTTTTATTTTTCCTTTTCATTATTTGAGAAAGTATAGTTACAAATCGAATTGCTTTATTTCCCTTACAAATAACGACATCAATTGAGTGATACCAAAATTTACCCCCAGCTGAACATAGCTACTCTGAACTTCCTATACTTTCTGGATTCTAATATGGCAGACAAGTGCAATGGATTTAAGCTCCATATATAAAGGTTAATACCTTTTGTTAGAATTAATGGCAACATGAGCAAATTTAAGACTACAAGATAGAGCTTCCCCTCTCATAGAACAACTCACCTTTTTTCATGATCACGCAATATTAATTTTAATTATAATTACAGCTTTAGTGAGTTATTTACTTGCTACATTATTTTTCAATTTAAACATTAATCGGTACCTTTTAGAAGGGCAAACCATTGAAGTAATTTGAACTATTTTTACCAGCTGTAACCTTAATTTTTATTGCTTTACCTTCTCTCCGTTTATTTTATTTATTAGATGAAGTAAGAAGTCCTGCAATTACTTTAAAAACAATTGGTCATCAATGATATTGAAGTTATGAATACTCAGATTTTACCCAAGTTGAGTTTGACTCTTATATAATTCCTTATCATGAAATAAACAATGATGGTTTTCGTTTATTAGACGTCGACAATCGAGCGGTTCTTCCCATAAATACACAAATTCGTATACTAGTGACTGCTGCCGACGTCTTACATTCATGAACTGTACCGGCTTTAGGGGTAAAGGTTGATGCTACCCCTGGACGTTTAAATCAAACAAGATTCTTAATAAATCGACCAGGTTTATTTTTTGGTCAATGTTCAGAAATCTGCGGGGCAAACCACAGTTTTATGCCTATTGTTATTGAAAGAGTTCCTACAAATGTATTCATAAATTGAATTACATCCCTAAGTGAAGCTTCATCAGATGACTGAAAGCAAGTACTGGTCTCTTAAACCATTTTATAGTAAAGTAGCACTTACTTCTGATGATAAAGAATTAGTTAAATATTAACCTTAGTATGTCATGCTAAAATTACCAGTCACAATCTGGTATTCTTTAATTCCTCAAATAGCCCCTATTAGCTGGTTAACCCTATTTATTGCTTTTTCTTTAATTTTATTAATTTTTAATTTTGTAAATTATTATTCTTTTTTACCTAAAACTCCTGAAATTTCCCAAAAAACTATCTCTAGAACTTCTATAAATTGAAAATGATAACAAATTTATTTTCTGTATTTGACCCCTCTACCAGCGTAATAAATCTCTCCCTTAATTGAATCAGAACAATTTTAGGTTTAACCCTAATCCCTACAGCCTTTTGATTTATGCCATCACGATACTCATTAATCTGAAACAAGATCCTTTTAACATTACACAATGAATTTAAAACCCTTCTAGGCCCTTCAGGACACGCTGGGAGATCTTTCATATTTATTTCTTTATTTTCTTTAATTTTGTTTAATAATTTTCTAGGATTATTTCCTTATGTATTTACAAGTTCTAGCCATTTAACTCTAACTTTAGCATTAGCTTTACCACTTTGATTAAGATTTATAGTTTATGGTTGAATTAATCACACCCAACATATATTTGCTCATTTAGTACCTCAAGGTACCCCTGCCGTTTTAATACCATTTATAGTCTGTATCGAAACTATCAGAAATGTCATTCGACCCGGAACTTTAGCGGTACGATTAGCAGCTAACATAATTGCAGGCCATTTACTATTAACTCTTTTAGGGAATACAGGCCCTTCATTATCTTACTCTATCTTATCATTATTAATTATTGCACAAATTGCACTTCTAGTTTTAGAATCAGCAGTAGCCATCATTCAATCTTATGTATTCGCAGTCTTAAGCACATTATATTCTAGAGAAGTCAATTAATGTCAACACACGCAAATCACCCATATCATTTAGTCGACCAAAGACCATGACCATTAACTGGTGCCATTGGAGCTTTAGTAACTGTTTCAGGCCTTTTAAGTTGATTTCACCAATATAGAACTAATCTATTATTTTTAGGGTTAACTATCACAAGTCTTACTATATTACAATGATGACGAGATGTAACTCGTGAAGGAACTTTTCAAGGTCTACATACTTACCCAGTTACTTTAGGATTACGATGAGGAATAATCTTATTTATTGTGTCAGAAATCTTCTTTTTCTTATCTTTTTTTTGAGCTTTTTTCCATAGAAGACTTTCCCCAACAACAGAATTAGGGGCTATATGGCCTCCAGCAGGAATTACCCCTTTTAATCCTTTACAAATTCCTTTACTTAACACCGCCTTTCTTTTAGCTTCAGGGGTGACAGTTACTTGAGCTCATCATGGGTTAATGGAAGGAAATCACTCCCAAACTCTTCAAGGGTTATTCTTCACAGTAATCTTAGGAATTTATTTTTCTATTCTTCAAGCATACGAATATGTAGAAGCCCCTTTTACAATTTCAGATGCAGTTTATGGGTCTACTTTCTATGTAGCAACAGGATTCCATGGGTTACATGTAATTATTGGGACAACCTTCTTACTTGTTTGTTTAATTCGACATGCTTTATCCCATTTTTCGGTAAATCATCATTTCGGATTTGAAGCTGCAGCTTGATATTGACACTTTGTTGATGTAGTTTGGTTATTTTTATACATCTCAATTTATTGATGAGGTAGTTAAACTTATTTAGTATAAAAGTATATTTGACTTCCAATCAGAAGGTCTAAACACAGTTTAGAATGAGTAATTATAATTATCTCTATTATTGCAATAATCTTAGCTATCATCACTATTGTCGTTATAAGACTAGCATCTATTTTATCAAAAAAAACTATTATTGACCGAGAAAAAAGATCCCCCTTTGAATGTGGGTTTGACCCAAAAAGTTCTTCCCGACTACCATTTTCTTTACGATTTTTTTTAATTGCTGTCATCTTCTTAATTTTTGATGTAGAAATTGCTTTGTTACTCCCAATAATTGTTATTTTACCAATTTCCAATTTATATACTTGAATAATTGTAAGATTTTTTTTCCTATTAATTCTTCTTATTGGTTTATACCATGAATGAAATCAAGGGGCTCTTGATTGAGCAAATTAGGACTGTAGTTAAGTATAACATTTGGTTTGCATCCAAAAAGTATTGAAATTCAATCTGTCTTAGAATAAGAAGCGATATATTGCAGTCAGTTTCGACCTGTCCTTAGGTATAATTTACCCTTATTCTAATTAATTGAAGCCAAAAAGCGGCATATCACTGTTAATGATACTATTGAAATATAATTTCCAATTAAGGAAATGAGAGGTTCAAGATAAAGCTGCTAACTTTTTTCTTTAACGGTTAAACTCCGTTTACATTTCTATTTATATAGTTTATTAAAAACATTACATTTTCACTGTAAAAATAAAAATTTATTTTTTATAAATACCTAAAGACTCCAATAGTCTCTTTAACATCTTCAGTGTCACGCTCTAAATATAAGCTATTTAAGTACAAATTCAATAAAAATAATAAAATAATTAATCAAAGAACAAAACTAATTAAATAAGTTTTCAAATCGTTATTTTGTCAGCCTTGATTTAACTTAGCTCATTTAGTTAAAAAACTATAAATTCCTTGAGCCCCAAAATATTCACTTCAACCGTAATCAAAAGACTTACTAACTAAGCCCCCCAATTCTAACGGCTGTTTACTCACCCCGTATGTTCTAATAAATGGCAAAAATCATATAGAACCCATAAAACTTGTTAAAAGATGTAAACGTAAAGTTTGAAGATCATAACTTAAAGCAAATTTTGCCAACTCATACCCCAATCAGCCTCCTAAAAGTCTAACAGTTAAAGCTAAAGTTTTTAAAAAAAAAGGCAAGCAAATTATTGAAGGGGCAGGAAATAAACTTCAACTTAAAAGGCTACCCCCCAAAACCGCTATAAAAGATAAACTTATTATCCCGCGTAATATGACTCAACCCTCATCTCTTAATGGATGAAGACTAAAAGTATTAAAATCCCCACTTATTGAGTAATATACTAAACGCAAAGAGTAACAAACTGTTAAACCAGTAGAAAAAAAATAAAGAATAAAACTAAAAATATTTATATAACTCAAAGAAGCAATTTCTAAAATTAAATCCTTTGAGTAAAAACCAGCTAAAAAGGGGGTACCGCATAATGCCAAATTTGATAAATTAAAACATGAGGAAGTTAAAGGTATGTGTATAACTAACCCTCCTATAAATCGGATATCTTGAGAATCCTTTATATTATGAATAATAGCCCCGGCACATATAAATAATAATGCCTTAAATAATGCATGAGTTAATAGATGAAAAAAAGCTAATTTAGGGAAGCCTATAGCTAAAATTCTCATTATTAAACCAAGTTGACTAAGTGTAGATAAAGCAATAATTTTTTTTAGATCAAACTCGAAGTTAGCCCCTAACCCAGCTATAAATATAGTTAAACCTGCAAACAATAACAAAAAAGTCCCTAAATTAGTGCCAGCTAATAACACATTAAACCGAATCAATAAATAAATTCCGGCAGTTACAAGAGTAGAAGAATGGACTAATGCAGAAACCGGGGTAGGGGCTGCCATAGCTGCTGGGAGCCATGAAGAAAAAGGAATTTGAGCACTCTTAGTCATAGCAGCTAATAAAACTAAAACCCCAATAATCTGTATTGATAAAGACGTTTTTCTACAATCTAAATAAAAAATATAATTCCATCTACCAAAATTTAACATTCATGCAATTGCAAGTAACAATGCTACATCCCCAATTCGATTTGATAAAGCCGTTAATATACCAGCATTATAAGATTTAACATTTTGGTAATAAATAACTAACAAATAAGAGACTAAACCTAAACCATCCCATCCCAACAAAATTCTAATCAAATTAGGTCTAATAATTAAAAACATTATAGACAACACAAATATTAAAACCAATAAAATAAATCGGTTTAAATTTAAATCCCCTGCTATATATTCTTGTCTATAAAAAATAACTAAAGACGAAATAAACAAAACAAACCCTATAAAAATTAATGATATTCAATCAAATAAAAATGTTATAACAACTCTCCCCGAATTCATTGCCAAAACTTCCCATTCAATAAAATAAACTTGATCAAGCATCAAAAAATAAAACCCTAATCTAACTAAACTAATGGCTAAAATAAATAATACCACAAATCTAATTAAACAAATTGATAAAGATTGTAACATGATCTAAGATAAATAAATTTATATCACTGACACCACAAATCAGTATTTTTAATTAAACTACTTAAATTTTAAAGTCAAAGTATACAAGGTTCACTTTTTAAAATTAATAAATTTAAAGGAAATCAATGTAAAAACAACAATAAATACTCCCGAGTATAACCTATTGAACAAGAATAAACGCCTGAATAAATTTTACCATGTTGTCTATAAGAATAGATATATAAGGTATAAGCCGCTCTAAAAAAAGACAAAAAACTTAGTATCAATATAGTAACCCAAGACCAAGCAACCATTCTATTCAACAAACTAATTTCACTTAATAAATTCAATGAAGGAGGGGCTGCTATATTACAAGATCTCAATAAAAATCATCATAATGTTATACTAGGTATAAAATTTATTAGCCCCTTATTAATTAATAAACTTCGACTCCCTAAACGTTCATACGAAATATTTGCTAAACAAAATAAACCTGACGAACAAAGCCCATGAGCAATTATTAGTATAAAAGAACCACAAAATCCCCAATAAGTCAAAGTTATTAAACCCCCTAATACAATTCCCATATGAGCAACCGAAGAGTAAGCAATCAAGGCCTTTAAATCTGTTTGACGTAAACACATTAAACTGACTAATACTCCCCCGACTAAACTGATCCCTACTCAAATAAAATTAAATCTTAATCCTGACAAAGACAAAACCTTAAAAATTCGTAAAAGACCATATCCCCCAAGTTTCAACAAAACTCCTGCTAAAATTATTGAACCTGAAACAGGGGCTTCAACATGAGCCTTAGGTAGTCACAAATGAACCAAAAATATAGGTATTTTTACCAAAAATGCGAAAATTAATCTTAAATAAATCAAAAATTGTGAAACATTTAATGAATAAAGCAAAGGGATATATAAAGAGTCATTAAATTTATAAATGTAAAAAATACCAACCAACAAAGGTAAAGAAGCCAAAAGGGTATAAAACAATAAATATATACCAGCCTGTAAACGCTCAGGTTGGTAACCTCACCCTAAAATTAAAAACAAAGTAGGGATAAGTCTTCTCTCAAAAAATAAATAAAATATAAATAAATTTGTCGTTCTAAATGTGCAATATAATAAAATTAACAATATTAAAACCATTAACAAAAAAAATCCTGAATAATTTTGCACTCGTACTACTGATTCTCTGGCTGTAATTATCAAAACACAAATTCATAAACTTAATAAAATTAATCCAAAAGAAATAACATCACAACCCAAAAAATAGGAAATATTCCCAAAAAATCTATTTGAAACGGATGCCCCTATAAATACAAGAGTCAACAAAAACAAAATAGATTGGACCATTCATCATATATTTTGTATAAAACAAAGAGGGGTCAAAAAAACTAAAGCTATTAATAATTTTAACATTGTAAAACCCCAAATGATTGAAAATAATCATTTCCATGTGTACGAATCATAGAAACCAAAATAGATAAGCCTAATGCCCCCTCACAAACAGAAAATGTTATAAAAACTATAGCAAAAAATAACTCATAATTAATCAAATTTAAATAAATAAATAAAATTAAAAATAAACTCAAAACTATAAATTCTAAACTTAACAACGTTAATAATAGATGCTTTCGCTTAGAAACAAATACTCAAGCACCTGACAAAAATATAAAAATAGGCAACCCCCAATATAAAGATGTTAACATTAGTTTTAATAGTTTAAAATAAAACATTGGTCTTGTAAATCAAAATTAAGGTTTAACCTTTTAAAACTCAGAGAAAAGGAAACTTCCCTATCATTAATCCCCAAAACTAATATTTTAATTAAACTATTCTCTGTATTTGTCAATTAATTTTTATATTTTACAGAATTCTAACAAGAATTATTTTCACCCAAATAACACATCCCCTAGCAATAGGGTTAATGTTACTTATCCAAACAATTTTAATCAGAATTTTAACAGGTCTTACAGCTCAAAGATTTTGATTTTCTTACATTTTATTTTTAGTATTTCTAGGGGGACTGTTAGTTTTATTTATTTATGTAACAAGATTAGCTTCAAATGAAATATTTTCAATGTCTATGTCAACCCTTTTCCCTGTAATAACAAGAAGCTTAATCTTATTTATGTTATTAATTTTAATTGACCCTTCCCTAATAAGATCTAGAACAAGAAATTTTGAAAACTTAAATTTCTTAAATACAACCTTTTACCAAGAAGAATCTTCTAATTCTTTATCAAAGCTATACAACGGACCAACTAGATTAATTACATTAACTTTAGTATTGTATTTATTTCTCACCCTAATTGCCGTAGTAAAAATTACTAAAATTAATCACGGGCCCCTTCGTAAAAGAAACTAATGAATAAACCATTACGAACAAGACACCCCTTATTTAAAATTGCTAATAGAGCTGTTGTAGATTTACCTACCCCTTCAAACATTTCAACTTGATGAAATTTTGGGTCTCTATTAGGATTATGTTTAGTAATCCAAATTGCCACTGGGTTATTTCTAGCTATACACTATACTGCCCATATTGACTTAGCTTTCAATAGTGTAGCTCATATTTGCCGAGATGTAAATTATGGGTGACTTCTCCGAACTTTACACGCCAATGGAGCATCTTTTTTCTTTATTTGTATTTATTTACATATTGGACGAGGAATATATTATGGATCCTATATATATTTACATACATGAATAGTGGGAGTAATTATCTTATTCTTAGTTATAGGAACTGCTTTTATAGGGTATGTGCTCCCTTGAGGTCAAATATCCTTTTGAGGAGCTACAGTAATTACTAATCTACTCTCAGCCGTACCCTACTTAGGAGTAGATTTAGTTCAATGAGTTTGGGGGGGATTCGCTGTTGATAATGCCACTCTGACACGATTCTTCACTTTTCATTTCCTTTTACCATTTATTGTAGCTGCAGCTACAATAATTCATCTCCTATTCCTTCACCAAACAGGATCAAATAATCCTTTAGGATTAAATAGAGATATTGATAAAATCCCTTTTCACCCCTATTTCACTTTTAAGGACATTGTAGGATTCTTAGTATTAATTATAATCTTAACGGTATTAACCCTATTAGACCCTTACCTACTAGGAGACCCCGATAATTTTACCCCAGCTAACCCCTTAGTAACCCCTGTTCATATTCAACCCGAATGATATTTCCTATTTGCTTATGCCATTTTACGTTCAATTCCTAATAAACTTGGGGGAGTAATCGCTTTAGTTTTATCTATCGCCATTTTGATAATTTTACCATTTACAAATAAAAGAAACTTTCGAGGTACACAATTTTACCCAATTAACCAAATTATATTTTGATCACTTTTAGTTATTGTAATTCTTCTAACATGAATTGGAGCTCGACCCGTTGAAGACCCTTATGTTTTAGTAGGGCAAATCTTAACAGTTTTATATTTTCTATATTATATTTTAAACCCCCTAATATTCAAAATTTGGGATAAACTTTTAAATTAGTTAAGAAGCTTTAAGTTAAGCATATGTTTTGAAAACATAAGACAGAAGTTTAAGTCTTCTATTAACTTCAATAAAACTTAAACTACTTTAAACTATGCATTAAAATAAAATTGAAGCAAAAAATAATCTCAATCCCCCAAATAAAAATAAATAATTTAAAGATAAAGGAAGGAAACTTTTTCATGCTAAATATATTAATTTGTCATAACGAAACCGAGGTAAAGTCCCCCGAGCTCAAATAAATATAAAAGATAAAAAAGTAAGTTTAATATAAAATATTATATTTAAAGTGTCACACCCTAAGAAAATAGCACAAAACAATATTCTCATAAATAAAATTGAAGCATATTCCGCCAAAAAAATTAAAGCAAAACCCCCTCTTCTATATTCAACATTAAACCCTGAAACTAATTCAGACTCCCCCTCCGCAAAATCAAAAGGTGTGCGGTTTGTCTTAGCCAAACATGAAGCAAATCAACTTAAAGCTAAAGGAAATGTCAAGAAAAGAAACCAAATAGTTTCTTGATAATGACTTAACTCAATAACAGAATACCCCCCAATTAAAAAAACAAATGATAACAAAATTAAAGCTAATCTTACTTCATAAGAAATTGTTTGGGCAACCGCTCGTAAGCCCCCCAACAATGCATAATTAGAATTAGAGGATCAACCAGCAATCATTACTGTATAAACCCCCAATCTAGTACAAGCTAAAAAAAAAATCAATCCCAAATTAAAAGTATACAAACCGGCCCCGTAAGGTATAATTACCCAAACTAACAATGATAAAAATAATCTAAAAACAGGAGAAAAGTAATAAGGTAAATAATTTGATAAAACAGGATAAGTTTGCTCCTTCGTAAATAATTTAATGGCATCACAAAAAGGCTGAGGAATCCCTGCAAACCCTACTTTATTTGGACCCTTACGAATTTGGATATATCCTAAAACTTTTCGCTCCAATAAAGTTAAGAAAGCAACCCCGACCAAAACACAAATAACTAAAATTAAGCTACTAATCAACGGAAGAAACAAATCATATATAAACAAGTTCTACCTGTAAAATTTATTTACATAAATGAATTCTAAATTCATTGCACTTATCTGCCAAAATAGAAAACTGTTAATATTAAACAACAAAAAAGAAAAAATTTTCCCAATGTTTGGTCCTTTCGTACTAAAACATCATAACAAATTTAAGGATAGAAACCGACCTGGCTTACACCGGTCTGAACTCAGATCATGTAAGGATCTAAAGGTCGAACAGACCTAAACTTTGAACATCTACACCCAAAATTACCCTTAATCCAACATCGAGGTCGCAACCCTTTTTGTCGATAAGAACTCTCGAAAAAGATTACGCTGTTATCCCTAAGGTAACTTAGTCTTATAATCAATAATAATGGATCAACAATTCATATATCAATGTAAATAAACTAAAAAGAGTTTTTTGTATCTTCCTGTCACCCCAACAAAATATTTTTTCAGCTATTATAAAAATTTAACCTAAATAAATAATAAAATAAAAATATAAAGCTCTATAGGGTCTTCTCGTCCTCTAAAATCATTTAAGCCTTTTAACTTAAAAGTTAAATTCTACAACCAATTACACCGAGACAGTCAATACCTCGTCCAACCATTCATTCTAGCCTTCAATTAAAAGACTAATGATTATGCTACCTTTGCACGGTCAAAATACCGCGGCCCTTTAAATATAAAATTCAGTGGGCAGGTCAGACTTCAAATTTTATTCAAGAAGACATGTTTTTGTTAAACAGGCGAGTATTAATTTGCCTAATTCCTTAATGTAACCTACCAATAAAAAATAATTTGAACAATTTATATACTAATTTTATCATTATTACAATTATTAAATAATTAAATAAATCATTCTAATATAAAACTTAAATTTTAAGAAAATTTTTATCTCAAAAAATTAAATTATAACATCCTTTAATAGATGGCTAATTCTAAGCCTACAAAATTTTTAAAAATAACAAAATTATAAAACATATTTTGAAGCTTATCCCCCAAAATATTAACTTTTAAAAATAAATAATTTAATAAATTAAATTTATAAAATAAAAGCCTGAATTAAATTCATTTCTTAGAAAACCAGATATCTTAAAGAACGAATAACGTTTCATTACTAAATAAATATTATTAATAATTATTCCACATTAACTAACATATCTATTTAGCTCTCTTTAAATCGGGAAATTATGTAATAAACATAATTTTTTTAATAGACCCTGATACACAAGGTACAGAAAATATCCTACTTTTAATAAAATATATTTTCAAAATATTTCAAAAACCTCTCACGATACAATTCAACTACCACCTAAATAATTTTGTCTATATTCTATACAAAAACCTTAAATATTAAAAATAATTTAATTAAAAATAATCTTTTAAATAAATAAAAAAAGTAACTTAAAACTTATCAGAATAAACTGAATTGCACAGTGTATTTTCAGTGTAAATGAAATGCTTAACTAATCAAGCTCTATTCTGACTTTCCAGGTGCACCTTCCGGTACACCTACTATGTTACGACTTATCTCGCCTTAATTAACGAGAGCGACGGGCGATGTGTGCATGTTTTAGAGCTAAAATCAAATTAATTTAATTAAGTTAATTACCATCAAATCCACCTTCAAAAAGTTATTTCAAACTCTTATCCGTTATAAATATATTTATTGTAACCCATCTCCACTTATTCGTAAGCTACACCTTGACCTGACATCATTTTTAATAAAAATTCAAGAAAATTTAAACCTTCTTAGGACATTCTGACGACGGCGGTATACAAGCTGATAACAAAAATAAGTAAGGTTTAACGTGGATTATCGATTACGGGACAGGTTCCTCTGAAAAGACTAAAACACCGCCAAATTCTTTGAGTTTCAAGAACATAACTATTACTACTCAAGTCTTTTAAATTTACATTTAAAATAATAGGGTATCTAATCCTAGTTTATTATTTAAATTTCATAGCCTCAACATTATGAAAAAAATTATTTAAATTTAAAATTTCACTTAATAAATTTATTATTAATTTTTAAAATCTTAACATATAACTATAAACTAATAAGATTTACTTGTTCCCTCCGTATAACCGCGGCGGCTGGCACGACTTTTGCCGGAACTATAAAATATTGCTAGTTCTAAATTTCTTTAATTAATAATATTAAACACTGCGAATTAATTTTATACAAAAACCTTTAAGATAATTATAAAATCACGCAAAAACATACATGTGAAACAAAATTTAAGTAAATTTTCAAGTAAGAATAAAACTTTTAAACTTTAGCCTAAGCACGAACTAAATAAATATTTTTACTTTTAATCAATATTTAAGAAATCTTTAAAGTTACATAGATTACCCCACCCCAGACCTATTACATTTTAACTTACACATTTTAAACCCCCCAATATAAATTAATTTACTAATTAATTTAAACTAAATCAAAGATATAAATAACTTATTAAATTAACAACAATTCATTACTAGTTAATAACTAATTACTATCAAATTTTAAACATAATAAGATAATAACAATAGATTAATAAAACGTATGGTTCTATATGCAATTTCCTCCCACTCAAATTTGAAATTTAAAAATAATTCTTTGGCTAATTATTTGTAAAATACACCCCTCGTAAAAAATTAATCCTTTGGCTGAAAAATCTTTTTGAAGTCTTATAGATAAAATAAAACAATGATTTAAATTATTGACTTAAAGATAAAAAATTATTAAAGAAATAAAAGTTTTCACATTTTTTTTAACTCAAATGGGAAAACTTTTATATAAATAACTTATTAAATTAACAACAATTCATTACTAGTTAATAACTAATTACTATCAAATTTTAAACATAATAAGATAATAACAATAGATTAATAAAACGTATGGTTCTATATGCAATTTCCTCCCACTCAAATTTGAAATTTAAAAATAATTCTTTGGCTAATTATTTGTAAAATACACCCCTCGTAAAAAATTAATCCTTTGGCTGAAAAATCTTTTTGAAGTCTTATAGATAAAATAAAACAATGATTTAAATTATTGACTTAAAGATAAAAAATTATTAAAGAAATAAAAGTTTTCACATTTTTTTTAACTCAAATGGGAAAACTTTTATATAAATAACTTATTAAATTAACAACAATTCATTACTAGTTAATAACTAATTACTATCAAATTTTAAACATAATAAGATAATAACAATAGATTAATAAAACGTATGGTTCTATATGCAATTTCCTCCCACTCAAATTTGAAATTTAAAAATAATTCTTTGGCTAATTATTTGTAAAATACACCCCTCGTAAAAAATTAATCCTTTGGCTGAAAAATCTTTTTGAAGTCTTATAGATAAAATAAAACAATGATTTAAATTATTGACTTAAAGATAAAAAATTATTAAAGAAATAAAAGTTTTCACATTTTTTTTTTAACTCAAATGGGAAAACTTTTATATAAATAACTTATTAAATTAGTTATTTAAATTTTTAAGCAATATATTAACATTGTTTTTCTTACGTATACATGTACGTGTATATATTATATTAATACATATATATATATATATCTATGTATATATAATAAATAATTTATTAATTAATATTAATTTAATAATTTTATAATTATAATAAATTATTTATTTAATAATCTAAATAATATTAAATAAATAATTTATTATAATTAATAATATTGCTTAATTTCCAATTAAATATTTATTAATTTATATTTTTCTTATTTCTTTAAATAAACATAATATCCATATAGATATAATATATTTAAATTAAATTCTTATTATAACTAATAAATTTTTACCCGGGTAAAAATTTATTGATTAATTCCCATTAATTCAAATTCCCAAAAAATTTTCAATTTCAAATTTTCCCCAAAAAATTGAAAATTTTCAAAAAATTTGGGGTAATTACTGATACCTAGCGAAATTTTTTTGACATTTTTTTGGACAAACTAAATTTTAAGCTTAATAACATTATTTGACCCATTTCTATAAAAATTTCTATTAAATACAAAAA